ATTCTATTAGAATAGAAATATTTTGAATGTTTCAAATTGTTAAATGTAATTTAATATTGTTTAATGTATTTATATATATATATAATGTTATCATATGTCTTTTTTTATTCCTTACTTGACAACAGTAAGAAATTAAGTAATAAACTGAGAAAAAGAAAAAAAAAAGAATAATCAATGGAAAAAAGAAGAAATGTCCCGGCCAGTACTTAAGCAGATCAGGCCGGGAAAATAAACCTTTCATATAAAATCAAAGAACTAAGATATTCTTTCTATTGAGGAGATCCGTTTTGAGTCATTATCTATATTGAATTCCTGATCAATTGCTTTTTTCTATTTTTTTCTTATTTTTCTTAGTTTAAATTTTAATAGCTATTTAAAAAATTTCTATTATTTATTAGAATATTTTAGAATATTTCGAATTTCTATTTTAATAATATAATAAAATAATATTTTTTTTTTATTAAAATAGAATAATATAATAAAATAAATAATAATAATTTGGAAAAGTTAAATAAGATTAAATAAAAAAAAAATCAAATGAAAAAAGAAAATAAAGAGAAGAAGGTGGATTTTTATCAATCTTTATTTCACGTGTTACATCACATAACAAATTTTCAATTTGGAATTAGGAGAGATGGCTGAGTGGACTAAAGCGGCGGATTGCTAATCCGTTGTACGAATTATTTGTACCGAGGGTTCGAATCCCTCTCTTTCCGCTTTCTCTGATCACTTGGTATTTTCGAATTCGAAAAGATTCTCATCCCTTGATTTTATCATAGTTAAATGTATGAAACAAATAAGATTATTAAGAATTAATTTCGAAAAAAGCAAAAAAAACTAGAAATTTTTTATTCCTCACGTCCAGGATTGCGTCCTGGATCATTAGATAAGAATCCAAAGATAAAAAGGGAAACAAAGAATATCACTACTGTGTAAACAAAGAGTTTGAGAGTAAGCATTACACAATCTCCAAGATCATTTTTTTTTTTGAAAAAGGGGAATAGATTGCCTATTTTTTACCACATATATCATTTTTTTTTTTGTTTTGACACCCCAAAAAATGAAAAATAAGACGAATTTATTTGTAATAAGATTTTGATTCATTCGTTACCCGAAATTTCTTGTCATATCAATAATTAGGTATTGTGGAGTACCTAATAGTCCATACTCACCGGAAGGTGAGAACGGGGAAAAGGCTGATCCAAATTCATCGCTGCGGTTATTCATTCAATATACAAGAATTTCGATTTTTGAATCGAGGGTTCGTAATGTAAGACTTATCTGATCTTATCAATTTTTAGAATTTTTTTATCGAATACATCATCAATTTAGCAGAGTATTAAAGATTTCATCGAAAACTTACAGTGGCTTGCCAAACAAAGGCTAAGAGAAAAAAGAGTACAGGTATGACAGGCATAACATCTATGATTGGATTGAAAATGGCATAAGCTTCGGGCAATTTGGCGAAGAAAAAACTACTCGAATAAAGGACAGAATTAAGACAGATACCAATTAAACTAAAGATATTAAGCATAACAAGCATTTCGTTCTTGTGGATTAGATAATTTTGAGTTATTTTTATAAGGAAAAATGAAAAAGGCAGATCAAGAAATCCTTCTTTTTCTTCGGTTCGGACTTTCCCAAATAAAAAATCCCTCCCCCCATTATCATTCTAAAATTAGAATATAAGGAATTCAACTTTCATACAATATCTTAATTGAATTCTATGTAATGATCAATGAATTTTTTTGATTCTATATCTACATGTCTTGAATCCTAGCAACAAAATATCCCATATGTTTTTGTGTATTTGGGTTGGGATTGACGAATAACCAATACCAATATTAGTGTTGATTAATTTCGAATAGAAATCAAAATGGGGCGTGGCCAAGCGGTAAGGCAGCGGGTTTTGGTCCCGTTATTCGGAGGTTCGAATCCTTCCGTCCCAGATCGTTTTTCATGAAACGAAAGATGGGATCACACTGCATTCCACATGAAACAATAATTTGTTAAAGGGAAAAATCTTTTCTTATTAATTTTCAGAATGGTTCTAAGAATCATATCTGAGAATTCGTTTGGTTTCTCACAAACGGAATCAAGTGTCAAATGTGGGTAAAATTGAATATCTTTATTTTCATTCAATTCATATGATAGAATATGGGGTTAAATTAAATAAATTTGATCCTTGCTGACCCTTATCCGGATAAATACTTATTTATCCATAGATAGAAATATTATATACCGGTTGAACCAATGACTATTCATGATTTTATATTGAATCAATTCCATACCGCTTTGAAATTTCAATTAGAGGAATGTTATGGTAAAACTTCGTTTGAAACGATGTGGTAGAAAGCAACGTGCGACTTGAAGGACATGGTTGGCTGTGGATTTTTACATCCGCCATCTTCTATAGTAATGAAGATGCTCTTGGCTCGACATAGTTTGTTCTGTTCTGCCCGGAACCTAATTTGTGTTGGGTTATAAGTAAATAGTACATGATGAAGCTCGAGAAGAAAGGATTGATTCATTTTTCAAGGGAAAGAATCTAGGGTTAGTGAAAATCAATAAGTTAGACCAACTCTGTAAGTATATCCTCACTATATATAAATTCTAAATCGAAAGGTTCAAATTCAGAACAAGTTTGAAAAGTCAAATTTTCCGAAATTGGTAAAACTATTTCGATGAAAAGTGTATCACAAGGGAATCAATCATTCGTATTCTATTTATATAGAAAGAAATAACAAAAAAAGGTATGTTGCTGCCATTTTGAAAGGAATAAGGATCCCCGAGGTAATGTCTAAACCCAATGATTTCACAAAGCAAGGATAAAGGATTCCGAAACAAGGAAACACTATTTTCAATTGTCTCAACAATTGGATCAGACTGAGGAATAAAAATGGATTCGAAATGAGACAAACAAAAGAGTTTAGAGACGGCTCAATAAATGTCTAAGGATTCTCTTGTCAGAATTACCCAACTTGAGTTATGAGTATGAATGAGATTTCTTCCTTTTTCTGTAAGGAAGAAGAAAAAAGTACTCAATTCAAATTATAGTAAAATTCATGATTTTATGGATCCACTTGCTATTATATACAGAAATTGGAATCATTTTTCTCGAGCCGTATGAGGAAAAAACCTCCTATACGTTTCTAGGGGGGGCATTGTTTATTTACATCTATCCCAATGAGCCATCTATCGAATCGTTGCAATTGATGTTCGATTCCGAAGAGAAGGAAGAGATCTTCGAAAAGTAGGTTTTTACAATCCGATAAAGAATCAAACTTATTTAAATGTTCCTGCTATTCTATATTTCCTTGAAAAAGGTGCTCAACCTACAGGAACTGTTTATGATATTTTAAAGAAGGCAGAATTCTTTAAAGAAAGAACTTTGAGTTAATTAAAGGAAAAAACAAAATTATTAAATAAATAAAATAAAGTAGGGAAGGGTAACTAGTATCTATCCTTGTGTAATTATTTCTATTTACACACCATTTTCCTTTTTCTTGCTTTATTCATATTTTGGTGGGGGAATTTAATTTAACAACAAACAAGGGGTTAAGCTTGCTTATCGTACTTTTATTGATTGAATAAACCGGGGATTTTTTATTTACCTTTTCCTTAATTTTTTCCATTCCAATTTCTTATTTATGTTGTGCCAATCCAACACAAGTCTTTATTTTATTTACTTGATTTACTTTCTCAACATTGCTTTTATATTGACAATGGTGTATCGAACAAATATAATTCGATCATAGATAAATAGGGCTGTTTATCCCCACCCCATATTGATTTTTTTGTTTCCTTCACTCAAATGATGGGTTTGCCTTGCTGCATTTACTCTCATACAGGATGTATTTTCTTAGGGAAAATCAAAAAAGAATTTGATAAAAAATGGGTGGTCTGCCATAATTTTTACATTTCGATTAGGAATATTTTTAATCCGATCTGCTAACTTTGGTATTTTGTGTTTCTAATTGATCAGAAAATCTTTCTTTTCGATGTGTTGCTAGTTCAATGTTTTGATAGGGTCGTGCAGTGCAATTCAATTGATTTTTATATTTTGATCGTATCTACATATCCTATTTATCCGGGTTGCTAACTCAACGGTAGAGTACTCGGCTTTTAAGTGCGACTATGATCTTTTACACATTTGGATGAAGCAACAAATTCGTCCAGACTATTGGTATAGTCTATAGGACCACGACTGATCCTCAAGGGTAATGAATGGAAAAAACAGCATGTCGTAATAAAATAGAAAATCTAATAAAATAATAAATTGATTTTATTAATTTATTTAATTTGAAATGAAAGTCAAAGTTAAAGTAGAACTTTGAGTTTATCCTTACCGGATCATTACAGTTCCAAAAGATTGTTTTGATTTTTGGAAGGGGACAAAAGAAATTCACATTTACAGTTGGGTCTAGTGAATAAATGGATAGAGCTCTATGGCTCCAATTCTGGTAAAATAAAAAGCAACGAGCTTATGTTCTTAATTGGAATGATTACCCGATCTAATTAGACGTTAAAAATGAATTAGTGCCTAATGCGGGAAAGAGTGGGTTCTCCTGTGAGTGAACCATTGATTTTTTCTTTTTTTTTTCAGAATCCTAATTATTCTTTATTATGGATTGTAGACGGATGTGTAGAAGAAACAGTATATTGATAAAGAGAATTTATTCCAAAGTCAAAAGAGCGATTGGGTTGCAAAAATAAAGGATTTTTTCTCCTGTTGTAATTATAACGAACATAAACCAATTGGATAGAAAAGGAAGGTAAAAAGATCTGTTGATTGGACTCCCTCTTTCTTTTCCGGGGTATATATTTTTTTCTTACTATACTATATACATAATACAATACATAATACCCTGTTCTGACCATATTGCACTATGTATATATCATTTGATAAACCAAGAAAAACCTCCTGCCTCTGGCTCAAGTAGAAATGTAAATGGAAGAATTACAAGGATATTTAGAAAAAGATAGATCTCGGCAACAAC